ATCAATTGCAACGATTCGATAGACGGCTCATTGGGATAGATGTAGATAAACAATACCCCCCCCCCTAGAAACGTATAGGAAGTTTTCCCCTCGTACGGCTCGAGAAAAAATGATTCACAGTTTTCTCTATATAGAATTCTAATGAATGGCAAAAAAGGTCCATAAAATGAATTAGACTATGATTTCACTCATTTTTTTCTTCTTCCCTCCTAAAAAAATCATTTGTACTCATAACTCAAGTTGCATAATTCTCAAAAATAGCTCAAAGGAAAATCTTTAGGCAATTTTATTTATTGAGTAGTCTTTAACCCCCCTTATTTTTGTCTCATTTAAAATCTATTTGGATTCTTTATTTTGATCCAGTTATTGAGACAATTGAAACGGTGTTTCCTTGTTTTGGGATCCTTTCTCTTTGTTTTAAAATCATTGGGTTTAGACATTACTTCGGTGTTTCTTAATCTTTTCAAAATGGTAGCAACATACCCCTTTTGTGATTTCTTTCTACCAAAGAATCATAGGAACAGTTGATTCTCGCGTGATACACTTTGGATCAAAAGAGTTTTCTCAACTCCAACAAATTTGCTTTTTAAATTGAAACTTGCTGAAATCGGATCCTTTCGATTTCTATATCGAAGATCTACTTACGAAGTAGTTTCAATTTATTGATTGGCATTAACCCTAGATGCTTGCCCCCGAGAAATGAATTAATACTTTCTACTCGAGCTCCATCATGTACTATGTTTATTTACACTACAACCCAACAAAAAAGAGGGGTTATAGTGGAACAAATGATGTCGAGCCGAGAGCACCTTCATTCCGATATAAAATGGTGGATGTAAGACTAAGAATCCACATCGGATCGCGTCCTTCAAGTCGCACGTTGCTTTCTACCACATCGTTTCAAACGAAGTTTTACCATAACATTCCTCTAATTTGGAACCCGTATGAAATTGATTCAATTATGAAATCATGAATAGTCATTGGTTCAGTTCAGTCGGTACATAGACATAGTAATCTATCCTTTTTTCTTCTATACATAGATGGTAAAGATTGTTCTGAAAAATCTTAGCAAGACCCCTCTTTTATCAATGCAACATTTTTTCTAAAAAAAAAAAAAAACAAACTAACAGAAATATCTAAGAGAAATATAGAACTAGCATAACTAACTAATATAAATAATACGAATAAATGTAGTCTTTTTGAATCTCCATCCTGAAGTGACTCGATAGGCTAGGGCTAGATTTAGATTGACATTGACCTAACTCCAACTTCTTCAAATATCAAAGATTCAACTCTTAAGGAATCATTCAAAATGTTTATAATTGAAAAAGTTTCCTATTTCGACATCATTATTTGAATAAAGTTTGACAGTAAAGACTACGTTTGATCATCAAACAAAGAGAAATCTCTCTTTCTTTTCGAACTGATTCATCAATAATTTAAAAGCAGATAACTAAATCGAACAATAAATCCAATTTCTTTTTTTTTTTTGTGAGATGGCTAAAAAAGACTGATGTAAGGGAAGAGTTAGGTCCTTTGGATTCTGATTTTATCAATCAGATGGACGACTAGAGGATTTTCATATTTATCAGATAAACTGAACAACTGTTATGGATATTCTATGTTAAATATTTCCATTTTCACATTGAAGCAATTCCAATTCTTTTTCACAAAAATCGAAAGACTGCTGTCACTGAAATACAACGAAATCAAACAATACATACATATAAGCTAAGCATTTCCTCATTTCTATGTATTTTCATATTTTGTTTAACCTGAGGTTAAGTAATCTTTCTGCAATTTTGCCATTCAAGTGAATAAAATGTATGAGTCACCCCCCGTCTCAATTGTTAACATTGATTTACAATTATTCATTAAAGCCAAACACCAAATACTTACAAAGTTCAAAGAAAATACATCGGTTACATATGTAACTTGATTCTTTGTTAATGTGATTCGAACAGACACAGAGATTGAAATTCATAAATATCTTCGGTTGCTGATTAACGGCCATCTACTCCCCGAATTCAATGAGAATGATGATTCATCAATCTAAAAAAGATCTCTTTTTAACGTTAAGATTACTAATTGGGATACTCCATTTAAGTTTAAGGGACAGGGAAAAAGAGATAGGGAAAATAGGCCCCTTCGCATTTTGATTCAAAATAAATCATTGAAAATTCAAATAGAGATGGGACCTAAGGTTTTTCTAAGTAACTAACTTCCTTCAATATTCAATATGAAGGGAATGGGCATATGATGAAAAGCCCACCCTACTTGAATGCAAACTTTTGCAATCTATGTTACCATCTTACCTGGATCACAAATATATTCAGTTCCATCTGGATGTCATTTGCAGCCAATTCCATTCAGTTTGTTGTGAAAAAAAAAGATATGAGTCTTCTCTGAATCATTCAAAATCAAAAAAGAAAGAAAAATCAAATTCTATGACTAAGATTCTACCTTTAAACAGAAGGTTGTTTCAAAAAGGAATCTTTATTCTGAATTCTGATAGAATGGATACACTCTGGGACGAAAGGATTCGAACCTCCGAATAGCGGGACCAAAACCCGTTGCCTTACCACTTGGCGACGCCCCATTTAGATTTCTATTCGACACTAATAAAGACTAATATTGGTATTGCGTGTTCGTCAATTCCAGTCCAAATATCTATAGAAAATCTTTTTCTAGAATAGATTAGATTCTTGTTAGGATTTTGACACGTGTAGATATAGAATTCTACTGAATTTATTGATCATTACATATAATTCAATTAAGATATTGTATGAAAGTATGATTTCTTCTATTCTCTTTTGAGAATTGGAGGATTTTTGATTGGGTGGGTTCAAAGAAAAAGAAGGGCTTTTTGTCTACCTTACTTCATTTTTCCTTATTTATATCAATAACTCAACCAAAATGCAATTATCTCCAAGAACAAAATGTCTGTTATGCTTAATATCTTTAGTTTGATCTGTATCTGTCTTAATTCTGTCCTTTATTCGACTAGTCTTTTCTTCGCCAAATTGCCTGAGGCCTATGCTTTTTTGAATCCCATCATAGATGTTATGCCAGTCATACCTTTGTTCTTTTTTCTCTTAGCCTTTGTTTGGCAAGCTGCTGTAAGTTTTCGATAAAATCTTTAATACTATCCTAGAAGATTCATGATTTGTTCGAGAAAAAAATTCTAACAATTCAGAAGATCAACTAAGTCTTACAGTATGAACCTTCGATTCAAACATGGAAAGTCGGGGATAACCTCGAGAAATCAAAACTCGGCTCGACCCATTTCGCCATTCTGACCTTTTTTCCAACGAAAGACCCTAAATAGGGTTAGGGTCCCCCACAATATAATATCTAATTGGGGGTATGAAATCCATTTTTGGTAATGAAGGACTCTTATTACAAATGACTTTGAATTTCAGAAAATCCTTTTCTATTTCTAGAAATCACTTCATTTCTTGGTGTCAAAATAGAATATTTTGAATATTCTAATATTTAGAATATATAGTATAAAAACTGATATTATAGTATAAAAACTGGAGGATCTATTCTCTTTTCTCGTTTTTTTTTTTCAAAAAAAATGATCTTGGAGATTGTGTCATGCTTACTCTCAAACTTTTCGTTTACACAGTAGTGATATTCTTTGTTTCTCTGTTCATCTTTGGATTTCTATCTAATGATCCAGGACGTAATCCTGGACGTGAAGAATAAAAAGGGTTTTTCATTTTCCTTGCTTGATTTTATTTCTTAGGATTTTGTTATCTATTCCACACGCTGAACTAGGCAAAAAGGGATTTGCACAATTTGAAAGATAAATCAATCATCCATGGGAAACGGAAAGAGAGGGATTCGAACCCTCGGTACGAATAGCTCGTACAACGGATTAGCAATCCGCCGCTTTAGTCCACTCAGCCATCTCCCCCAATTGAACAAGAGAATAATGACTATGTTACATTACACATGAAGTAAGAAAAAAGTCTTGCTTTTTCTTTCTTTATGATATAGATATGTACAACTTTGACCAGCAATTTCATTTAGATCTAAGTAAGGGCTCGAAAGATCCAATAGACAAATATAAAGAAAAATAAAGAAGACCCTTTTGATTTTGTTCCCTTTATTCCCACGGCCTGGCCTGGTCAATACCTAGCCGGGCCTTTTTTTGTTCCAACAAATCCTAGCTAAAAGAATTTAGCTGCTTTGAACACAAAAATGCTTGCTATTAAAGCAGCAATAAAAAGATGAGGGGTTATTTCCATTCTTACTTATTATTCCATTCTTACTTATTATATATATTTATATTATTTATATAAATTATATAAAATCAAAGTATCCTTTCTTATTATTCCTTCTTCCCTTTTGAGTTACTTGACGACCTTACGGGAATATAAAATGAAACTGTGGGTTCTTAAATAATAATGAATGCATTTTTCTGTTATGATTTCAGTGGTTTTAGTGAGCCATATCTATCAAAATCCCCCCAGCAAAAGAAAAAATAGAACTTGTTATTTCATTTAGTTATTTAAAAGAGCCCTCCTTTCCGGAATCTCATTAAATTGAAATCCCCCGCGAAAAACGTCGACACTCTCATTTTCATGATTATGATCCTATCTTTATTACGCCTAATTCCTCTGTTCGACAAAAAGTTCATTTGTATATTTTGTATATAATAATTCTATTATAGTTATAGCGGCGGGTATAGTTTAGTGGTAAAAGTGTGATTCGTTCTATTAAGCCCCTTAATAGTTAAGGGATCTTTCGGTTTGATTCATATTCCGATCAAAAACTTTATTTCTTAAAAAGGATTGAATCCTTTACCTTTCAATGACATATTCGAGGAAAAATATGGATTCTCGTGATTTGTATCCAAAGGTCACTTAAAAATTGAAAATTTGGATTATGAAATTACGAAACAAAATTTTGGAATTGGATCAATACTTCCAATTGAATGAGTATGTGTAAAAGATCCATGGATAAAGATAGAAAAGTAGATTTTTAATCGT